GATTCATTTGGCTCTCACGCTCAATTACTTAAAAGAGAAATTCTCATACGTTTTTTTGTGTTTTTTATGAATATAATGAGCTTATCCTCTCTTCTTTGTTCATATTCCAAAAAGATATGGAAACTTATGCAAGCCGAAAAAAATTCGGAGGACTCTTCTGACAAAATCAAAAAAAATATGTAATTGTCAGCAAAGTTGTTTCTTTTTTTTTTTTCAAAAAATATTCTGACTAAGACACAGGTCGTCAATTAAGCATTGGATAAAAAGGTGAAAATGCCCGTTTTTACAATAAACAGTTCAAATTATTTTATCAATATGAGTATCCTATATCGATACAATATTCATTTTGAAAACATCTCTATAATTAACATAGTGATAGAAAGAGTACCATGCAGTGTCTTGACTTCAAACGGTTTGCTTTAACCATGTTAATAGTCCCGCATTATTGGTTGAGAGAGAATCGAAGTAGATTTACCAATAAATCACGAAATGCTATGGTTCTTACAGAGAATTTCTTAATTGATTCAGAAGTAATTCGCGAGATCATGCACCCCTCTCTCCTAGTTCTAAGGAAAACTAAAGGGTACAGCTGGTTGGTCCAGCCTATTCTTGAAATAAACAACTCGCACATACTCCCTTTCCAAAAAAGATCAATACACCAAGCACTACACTTAGATTTATTGGATTTGTTGCAAAAATATCGGTATTAAACCCGAAACTCCCAGCAGACGGCCAGGGGCCCAAAGAAAGGAAAGAATCGGTTACGTTTTTCATATGCTCTCCTCTTATAGATCGACTAAAAAACCGAACAGAGTTATTTTTGTATCACTTCACCTCGCTTTTTATTTACTCTCTTTTTTTTTTTTTTCTTTTTCTGAAATCGAGTCAAAAAATTTTTGAGTTAGTTCTCAATTCTGAACCGCCCCCTTTTTGGATTATGGGGATACTAAGACTCACTTAAAAAAGTTCCCTTGGTCTACGAACTGAAAGGATGAAAGCGAGTCAGTATGCTAATTCTTCATCGGCCCTTCCCGTAGGTTATTTTCTCAACGAAAAAGTAATCGTAGGGAGGAAATCTTGATAGAATTTGAAAAAGCAAACGACAAGGTCTTATCTTATTTATAAGATAAGATTAAACAAAAGGATTCGCAAATAAAAGTGCTAATGCCACAACCAATCCATAAATTGTTAAAGCTTCCATAAAAGCTAGACTAAGCAATAGAGTGCCTCGTATTTTTCCCTCCGCCTCAGGCTGTCTCGCGATACCCTCTACAGCTTGACCCGCAGCAGTCCCTTGACCAACTCCAGGTCCAATAGAAGCAAGTCCTACGGCCAACCCAGCAGCAATAACGGAAGCGGCAGAAATGAGTGGATTCATGATAAGTTCCTCGTAACAAAAAAAGAAATCGTTAATGATACAATCAATCAATGAATTATAACTTCATTATTCCATCGCTAGGATTCATCCATCGAATTGAGAAGTAATTGAAGTACAAGTAATAATATTATTTATTGAATCGTCAGAACTACTTCGATATCTTGAGTTTCCATCCACAGAGTTCTTGTGACTCCTATACAACTTTTGTTCTTCCATTTCTTAGTTCGAACTGTTATTTGGAATTTTTCTGGATTTCATCCGTTTGTTCATTCAATTCACAGTCACAACGAGACGGAAGGACTTCTATTGTATTGGAATCCCGATCGAAATTACAAATTTCAGTAGTAGGTCAAATGAAATAGAAATCTAAGAGATACTAGTCTAATATCACATATACATGTCTTTATTCTATAACGTAAACCAACTATTCATCTTAGATTCAACCGTATTTGAGAATCAAGCGTCGAAACTTCTACAAGGGTTGGCTTAATAGTCATTCAATTATATATACCTAGTTCGACGACCCCCTCCCCTACCCAGCTCATTTTTTTATGAATCCTTTTAATTAAATTCTTTTCGTCCTTTCTAAATGGATTCATTTTTTAGACCGAATCATTACCAGATGTATAAAGAAAATCATTACATATGCATATTCAAAGAAACATCATTACTTGATTGATCTAAGTTTATGTAATTTTTTTTTTAGATTTTGGTAAATCCTTCAATTAAATAAACTGAACGGGGAAATGATTCCCCGTTCAGTTTATTTAATTGAATCACGCGTCGTAAACATATACCACAAGACTTCTTGGGAAGAATTCTTTTTTAAATTGTTTTGATTTTGAATAAGGAGTTAATAATAATAAGAATAATGAGATGGGCTAACCAATAGAAAGATAAAGCAAATATTCATTGATAAGAAGTATGATATTAAGTGAAGGAAAATCAATTTTAGGAAAAAGGTCCTTTATATTTATTTCCTTTTGAATATCAACGCACTTTTTTTGCTATTCCTCTAGGTCGTATATGGCATAGTTGTATATTTCCCCAATTCCCTAAGTGAACTAATTATCTTGAGACACACGCACGGGGCTAAGCTAAAAAATGAAAAGACTATTTCAA